ATAATAATTAGTGTTAATTTTAGTATAAAATTATAGTAAATTAATTAATTAATATTAATTACGTAGTATTGACAAATTTTGGTCAAATTTGGATGTATGATCAAAAAATGGCCATTTTTTGTCAAGAAAAAGAGGGGGTTAGAGGAGGTTTTAAAAACTTGTGTTTTTTAAGTATGTAGTATATACAATGATTAGTAAAATCACTAAAATAGTTAGAAATGTCGTTAGTTTTATGAAAATTAGTGTTTAAAAAAGTGAAATAAGGATCATTAAAATATTCTGGTGAACTTATAAATATAATTATGTTGTTTATAATGATAATATGGTTAATTATGATTATTTAGTTGTTATTAATTATTGAGATATATATATGTTTTATTAAAATAAAATGTTTATTGGGGTCTGTGATTATTAATATAGTACATGTTGTATCTCAGTATATATATATTAATTTATTTGTTGGTATTATATAATAAATAAATGTTATATAAATATCATTAAATAATAAGTACTTAATAGTTATATAAATATTATTACATTGAGTATAAACATTATTAATTCATTATTAAGTTAATGTTTTAATAGTGTTTAAATTTATGGTTGGTATTATAAATATAATATTATTAAAATTAATATATTCTATGTTATTAATAATATAATAATTTAGATTATTTAGTTATTATTAATATTGCTATATTATATTATTTAAAATTAATAACAAGGTTAATTAATAATATAATAATTTAGATTATTTAGTTGTTATTAATTATGCTATATTATATTATTTAAAATTAATAACAAGGTTAATTAATAATATAATAATTTAGATTATTTAGTTGTTATTAATTATGCTATATTATATTATTTAAAATTAATAACAAGGTTAATTAATAATATAATAATTTAGATTATTTAGTTATTATTAATATTGCTATATTATATTATTTAAAATTAATAACAAGGTTAATTAATAATATAATAATTTAGATTATTTAGTTGTTATTAATTATTGCTATTTTTGTGGTGTAATTAGCACGAGAGATTTTCAATTTTTAGGTATAATTTATATATTTATTTATCAAAAATTTATTTTATTAGTATAAAAAGTATAATTGTTTTCCAAACAATTGGTTTAATTAATATGTTAAGTAAAATAAATATAATTTGGTGTATGGGCATATAAAGTTTTGATCTTTAAGGAAAAGGTTCAAACCCTTTTTTTGTAAAGGGTTTTAAGTTAAGAAAACTGTGAGTTTTCAAGACTCATAATAAATGATATTATTTAAATTCTGTATGAGGTGGTCGAAATTTTTAGTCGGTAGATTGTAAATCTATTTATAAGTATTTACTTTCTCATGGTTTTATATTTTAATATAAAATGTTAAATTGCAAATTTAAAGATACATAATTGATGTTGAAACTTATAAATAAAGTAAGCTAAATTAAGCTGTTGGGTTCATACCTCAAAAATAGATTTTGAAATTCTCTTTATTATATATAAATTTGACTTTGGTTTAGTTTTTAATTGTTATGGTTTTATACATGTTAGGTTTTTTGTTAATATTAATTATGTTCGTAATAAAATTTTTTTATTATTATATTTTAATATATTGTTTAATATATTTATATTTGGGTATAATATTTGATTATTAAATAGAATTTAATATAATTTTATAGAAGTTTTCAGTATATATATTTATACAATGAATGTGAGTTTTATATAGAGATTGTAAATTATTATTGGATAAATTTGTGCCAGCATCTGCGGTTATACATATAATATAAGTTAAAAATTTTTGGTTAAAAATAAAGTTAAGTTGATTATTGATTGTGGAATTATTATAATTGATTTTTTGGTAAAATTATATAATTGATTTGTTTATTAATTATTTCATTATTATTGATTCTTTGAAATTTTAAAAATAAACTAGGATTAGATACCCTATTATTTTATAATGTAAAAGTTGATTTATGTTTACCTAAGTATTATGAAGATTATATAATGTTTTATAAATATTGTTTAAAACTTAAAAGGTTTGGCGGTTTTACATATCCAGTTAGGGGAGTCTGTTAATATAATTTGATAATCCACATTTTAAACTAATTTCTTTTTGATATAATAATTATAGTTATGTAATTGTAACAGTTTATATATTGCTGTCGTCAGTTTATATTTTAAAAGTGAAAGAACTAGATAATTTTTTTATTTTAATGTCAAGTCAAAATGTAGCTTATGAAGAAGGTTTAATGGACTACTTTAATTAATTTTATTTATAATCCGGATGATGAAAATTATATTTTGTTAATAAGGTGGACTTAATAGTAAGTTGGTGATTAGTATGCATGACTGAATATTGGTTTTGTAAGATGTACATATCGCCCGTCACTCTTGTTGTGTTAAATAAGATAAGTCGTAACATAGTAGAGGTAATGGAAATTGTTTCTGGAATATATAATATCCAAAATTAACATAATTTTAATGTGTCTCACTTACGTTGAGAGGATAATTTTAAGTAAATTATTTTTGATATAATTTAATTTGTTATATTGATCGTTAATTATTATTTATATTAAAAGGTTTATATATGATAGTAATTGGTATGGAAATTATTAGTGTTTTAAGTACTGAGAAGGAAGATTATAAATTTGTTTAGAGTAAAAATTAAAATTTGTACCTTTTGCATAATGGTTTAATAATATTTATTGGTTTATATCTTGTTCTCGAAATATAAAGATTTATTTATCTTAATATATATATATATATATATATATATATATATAATAGTTAACGTGGTATAGTTATTATTTTAAGGTTAAATGGTAATGAAATGTTATTCGATTTATATGGTAGCTAGTTTATTTATTATATACATTTTAGTGTTATTTAAGATTAATTATATTTAGTAGTTAGTTTTGATTTAATTATTAAGGGATAAGCTTTAATTTATTTATTGTGAGAATAATTTATAATTTTTTATAAATAGTTGAGGTTGGATTAATATTCTTTCTTTATATTATTATATTAATATTTGTATTTGTTTTAATTCTTTATATTATATTAAATAAATTTTTTATTATTAATTTTAAAATTAAATATAATGTTATAATGAGTATTATATATAGTTTAAATATATATTCGTAAATTTTTGTAAAGTTTAGATTTTTTTGTTTATATATTTATATATTATTTAAGTGAGTTAAAGGAATTCGGCAAATATTAATTTCGCCTGTTTATCAAAAACATGTCTCTTTGATAGTTTTTAATAGAGAGTTGGGCCTGCTCGGTGAATAATATTTAACAGCTGCGGTATTATAACTGTACTAAGGTAGCATAATAATTTGCCTTATAAATTGAGGCTAGAATGAATGGTTTGACGAAAATTATACTGTCTCTTACTTATTTATTAGAAATTAATTTTCATAGTGAAAAAGCTTAAATAATTTAAAGGGACGAAAAGACCCTATTGAGCTTTATATTATTGTTTAAATTTATTATGCTGTTTTTATTTAAAATAATTTTGGTTGGGGTGATCAAGGAATAAAATATTAAATTTATTAACTTCCTTATTATATTTAAATATCTATATTAATAAACCAAACTTTTTGCTTAGAAGATAAGTTACCATAGGGATAACAGCGTAATTTTTTTTGAGAGTTCATATTGAGAAAAGAGATTGCGACCTCGATGTTGGATTAAAATAACCTTAGGGTGTAGAGGCTTTAATTGGTTAATCTGTTCGATTTTTAAAATTTTACATGATCTGAGTTCAAACCGGTGAAAACCAGGTTGGTTTTTATCTTTTAAATTTTTTTTAATTTAATTTAGTACGAAAGGATTGATTGAAATTAATTTTTATTAATTTTATAAAGGTTTTATAGAGTTGGCAGAATTATGTGAGTAATTTAGGGTTATTTTATAAAAGTTTGACTTTTACTTTATATTAAGATGACAGAATAATGTGAAGGATTTAAGATTCTTTTATGTAAATTTTTATATAATTTTCTCTTAATAATGTTTGTTGAATTAATTTCTTTTGTTGTTGCATGTATTTCTGCATTGTTAGCGGTTGCTTTTTTTACTTTGTTGGAGCGGAAAGGATTAAGGTATTTTCAAATACGTAAGGGTCCAAATAAAGTAGGTTTAATAGGTTTACCTCAGCCATTATCAGATGCTATTAAATTGTTTAGTAAAGAATATATTAAGCCTACTATAGTTAATTATTTTCCTTTTTTAATTTGTCCTTTTTTAAGGTTGTTTTTTTGTTTGTTGTTATGAATATTATTTAATAGTTACTTTTTTGTAAATATAGGGGGTATGAGGATGATATTATTTTTGTGTGTATCTAGGGTTGGGGTATATTCAGTGATAGGTGCTGGTTGATTTTCTAATTCTAAATATGCTTTGTTAGGTTCTGTTCGTGCAGTTGCACAAAGTATTTCTTATGAGGTTAGTATATCATTAATTTTAATAAGTTGTTTATTATTAGTGGGTAGGATTAACTTAATTAATTTATTAAAATATCAGTGTGTTTGTTGAGTTTTTTTTATTAATTTTTTTATATTTATAATATGGGTTGTCTCGATGGTTGCGGAGACTCATCGGGCTCCTTTTGATTTTGCGGAGGGGGAGTCTGAATTAGTTTCTGGGTTTAATGTTGAATATGGGGCAGTTGGATTTGCATTATTATTTATGGCTGAGTATGGTAATATTTTGTTTATGAGATTTTTGTGTAGTGTAATATTTTTTGGGGGGGGTATATTGAGTATTTCTATGGGGTTAAGTATATCATTTTTTATAAGATTATTTAGGTTTTTATTTATTTGAGTTCGGGCTAGATATCCTCGTTATCGATATGACTTATTAATATATTTAATTTGGAAAAGTTATTTACCTTGTGTTTTAATAATTTTAATTTTTGTTAGTATGTTTGTGAAATTAATATGTTATATATAGTGATCAAAAGATAGTTTAAATAAAAATAATAACATTGGAAGTTATAGATTAAAATTTTAGTTTTTGTTTTTTGAAATGGTATTAATAATAATATTTTCTTTAGGTTTTTCTGTTATTAGTTTATTAATTGTTTTAATTCAGCCGTTGAGGTTAGGGTTTATAATTATATTAGTGAGTATATTTATAAGTGTTTTAATTTCTTTTTTTGTTTATTCGTGATATGGATTTATGTTGTTTTTGATTTATGTGGGGGGTTTATTGGTTATATTTATATATATTATTAGTTTAATTCCTAATTTAATTTTTTTTTCTAAAGGGATATTATTATATATAGTAGTTGGTTTTTTAAGTTTTTTTATAATGAATATTATATCTATATATATATATTTAGATTTAGGTATTATTAGTATAAAGATAATAAATATTAGAGTTTTAAGTTTAGGTATATCTAGATTGATTATAAGGGGATTTAATTTTTTTTGTTATGTTTTTTTGGGGATGTTACTATTATTAATTTTGATTAGTGTTGTAAAGATTTGTTATTATTGTGAAGGTCCATTACGGGTATTTAAATATAAATATGCTTAGTTCATTACGAAAAACTCATCCTGTATTACAAATTATTAATGGGGCATTAATTGATTTACCATCTCCTGTTAACTTATTTATTTGGTGAAATTTTGGTTCTTTGTTAGGATTATGTTTAATTATTCAATTATTAAGGGGTATTTTTCTTGCTATACATTATACATCATGTATTGAATATTCGTTTGATTCTGTTATTCATATTATACGAGATGTAAATTATGGTTGAGTTTTACGATATATTCATGCTAATGGTGCATCATTTTTTTTTATTTGTTTATATATACATATTGGTCGGGGATTATATTATGGTTCATATATAAATATTTATACATGAAATGTAGGTGTTTTGTTATATATTTTAGTTATATTGACTGGTTTTGTTGGTTATGTATTACCTTGAGGACAAATATCATTTTGGGGTGCTACTGTGATTACTAATTTGGTTTCCGTAGTTCCATATATTGGGGAAATTTTAGTATATTGAATTTGGGGAGGTTTTTCTGTAGATAATGCTACATTAAGTCGTTTTTTTTGTTTTCATTTTTTATTTCCATTTATTATTGTGGGTTTAGTAATTTTACATTTTTTATTTCTTCATGAAACTGGTTCAAATAATCCTTTAGGTTTAAATAGGGATTTAGATAAAATTCCTTTTCACCATTATCATAGTTATAAAGATATATTAGGTTTTTTTATTATATTATTTGTATTGATTGAATTGAGTTTATTATTTCCTAATATATTAGGAGATGCAGAAAACTTTATTCCTGCAAATCCTTTAGTTACTCCTATTCATATTAAACCTGAGTGGTATTTTTTATTTGCTTATGCTATTTTACGTTCTATTCCTAATAAGTTAGGCGGTGTAGTTAGTTTGGTGATGTCTATTATAATTTTATTTATTTGTCCTTTTTTACATGTTAGTGGTTGTATAGGATTAACTTATAATTTTTTAGGTCAGTTTTGTTTTTGGTTTTTAATTGGAGTATTTTTAATTTTAACTTGAATTGGTAGATGTCCTGTAGAATATCCATATGAAATAATTGGACGAATTTTTAGAATTTTATATTTTATGTGTTTTTTAGTTCGTCCTTTATTGGATATGTTATGAATATATATATTAGATTATTAAGTTATATTGGATAATATATAGTTTTGAAAACTATAAAAGAGTGTTCGATTCACTTGTAACTTTATATAGTTATAAAAATAATATTATTTAATTTTGGTTTACAAAACCAATGTTTTTATAAACTATTATAACATTTTATGATTTTAAATAATTGTTTGTTGATGAGTATATATATATATTTGTGTGGATTATTTGTATTAATATTTCAGTGAAAACATATTTTGAATATTTTATTAGGTTTTGAGGTGTTGACATTGAGAGTTATTTCTATGTTTTTTTTTCTTTAGGTATAATTAGATTTGATTTTTATTTGTTGATTGTAGTTGTTGTATTTGGGGTTTGTGAAGCTACATTAGGTTTAGCATTATTAGTAAGATTTATTCGATTACATGGTAATGATTACGTATTGAGTTTAAGAGTTTATAAATTATAGGTATATTAATAAGAATGTTTGTTTTGTTTTTTTCAGGATTTAAATTAAAGTGAGAATTATATTTATGATTTATGATGATTTTTAGTTTTATAATGTTGAAGAATTTAAGTGTTGATATTAGGGGAATAACAGAATTTTATTTCTTCTTTGATAAGTTATCCAGTATTTTGATTTTATTAAGTTTTTGAACTAGTAGATTAATATTATTATCTAGTTATAAATCAGTTAAATTATTAAATAATAAGGTAAATTTTTTTTCTTTTTGTGTTTTAATATTATGTTTTGTTGTGGTAATTTTTTTTTTAGTAGAAAATTTAATTTTATTTTATTTTTTTTTTGAGATTTCTTTAATTCCAACGTTGATGTTAATTTTGAGTTGGGGGTATCAGCCTGAACGTTTGCAGGCTGGGATATATATAATGTTATATACGGTTAGTGCTTCTTTGCCTTTATTATTATGTTTATTATTATTATGTTATTATGAGGGTTCTTATAATATAAGTATTATTTATTTATTATTAATTAATAATTTGGGTTTATATTGAATTATTGGGTTATTGTTAGCATTTTTAGTAAAATTACCTTTATATTTTTTTCATTTATGATTACCTAAAGCTCATGTAGAAGCTCCAATCTCAGGTTCAATAATTTTGGCTAGGGTTTTATTAAAATTAGGGGGTTATGGTATTATACGTTTTGTAATTTTATTTAAGATTTTAGGAAGTAGTTTTATAGTTATATTAGTAGTAGTGTGTTTGTGAGGAGGTATATTAACTTCTATTATTTGTGTAGGGCAAAGTGATATAAAAAGATTAATTGCTTATTCTTCTATTGGACATATGGGGGTTATGTTGGTTGGAGTTATTAGTGGATTTATTGTTGGTTGAGAAGGAGCTATTTTAATAATAGTTTGTCATGGATTATGTTCTTCTGGGTTGTTTTGTGTAGGGAATTTAATTTATGAAAAGATTAATAGTCGAAGGTTATTTTTATGTGGAGGAATAATTAATTATAATCCTATAATAAGTTTATTAATATTTTTATTATGTATTTGTAATATAGGGGCACCTCCTTTTATTAATTTAGTTAGGGAAATTATATTATATATTTCAATATATATATATAGATTTTTTTTATTATTTTTTGTTTTATTAATGGTTTTTTTGGGGGGATTATATAATTTAATTTTTTATGTTAGTATTTCTCATGGTCAAGTAATAAGGTTTATTAAATGTATTGGTATTAATAAAAGTAATGAAAATTTGTTATTGTTATTACATATTTTTCCTTTATTGTTATTTATTTTAAATGTTGGTTATATTAGTAAAATTTATATTTAGTTGGTAAAATTAGTTTATATAAAATACTAAGTTGTGGGCTTAGAGAAAAAGGTTTATTTATTTTACTATGAATAAGATAAAGTTGGAGATTTTTTTTATGTTATTATTAATAATAAATTGTTTTTTTATATTCGTATTATTTATATATATAATTTTAAATAATTGTTGTTATATTATTTCGTGAGAAATTTTTAATGTTATAAGATTATTTGTAGAATTAGATATTTTATTAGATTGGGTAAGTTGTAGTTTTAGAGGATTAGTTTGTTTAATTTCAAGTTCAATCTGTATTTTTAGTGTTAGTTATATAAAAGGAGATATACATGTAAATCGTTTTATAATAGTATTAATATTATTTGTATTATCAATGAATTTTTTAATTTTTATTCCTAGTTTTGTTAGCTTAATTTTGGGGTGAGATGGGTTAGGTTTAGTTTCGTTTTGTTTAGTTATTTATTATCAAAATAATAAATCGTTAAGTGCAGGAATATTAACTGTATTAATAAATCGGGTTGGTGATTGTTTTATTTTAGCTGGTATTAGAATTATATCTTTAATAGGTCATTGAAATTATTTATGTATTTGATATTTTATCTTTTTTGAAATTTGTATATTTTTTGTTGTGATTGCTGGGATGACTAAAAGAGCTCAAATTCCATTTAGAAGATGATTACCTGCCGCTATAGCGGCACCTACTCCTGTTTCAGCTTTAGTTCATTCTTCTACTTTAGTAACAGCAGGGGTTTTTTTATTAATTCGATTTTATAATTATTTAGTTGAGGTTTCTTTCTTTTGTAATTTTTTATTATTTATTTCTATTTTAACTACTTTTATATCAGGTATTTGTGCTGTTTATGAATATGATATAAAGAAGATTATTGCTTTATCAACATTAAGGCAATTAGGTGTAATAATAATGTCATTAGGGTTGAAAATACCTATATTATCTTTGTTTCATTTATATACTCATGCAATGTTTAAGGCTTTATTATTTTTATGTGGAGGAAATATTATTCATAGTTTTTTTGGAATACAAGATATTCGAGATATAAAGGGGGTTAGTTATATATTACCTTTTACTAGTATTATTTTTAATGTTTCAAATATGGCTTTATGTGGATTTCCTTTTTTAGCAGGTTTTTATTCTAAGGATTTAATTATTGAGATAGTATTAAATAGAAATATAAATATATTGGTTGCTGTATTTGCAATATTTGGGGTGTGTTTAACTATACTTTATTCTATACGAATATCTATATATATAGTATGAGGGGATGTAAAAAGTGCAGTTTATGAAAATATAATAGATGATGATAAATATGTTATTATTTCAATATTAATTTTATGTATAGGAGCATTATTTGGTGGTTTTTTTTTACAAACAATGGTATTTTGTTTTAATGAAGTTATTATTTTACCTATATTATATAAATTAATAGTTTTATTTCTTTTGATATTTTCTTTATTATTTTCTTTTAGGTTATGAATATTTAGAATAAATAAAATAGATTATAATTTAATTTATTGGTGTAATAGAAAAATGTGATTTATATCTTCTTTGAGGGGTTATCCTTTTATAATATTAATTAAAAATGTTAGGAATTTAAATTTAAAATTAGTAGATATAGGTTGATTAGAAATATTAGGAGGGCAGGGAATTTTAATAATAATTAAAAAATTAATATATATTATAGAATGATGAATAATTATTTTATTTAATTTCAATTTAATAATTGTTATATTTATTATTTTTATATTTTACTTAAATAGCTTAAATATTAGAGCGTGACGTTGAAGGTGTTAAGGTGTTAAAATTATCTTTAAGTTAGTATAGGTATTAAGAATTTTTATCTATTGATGATTATCAGAATATAAAGTAATTAATAAAGAGAAAATATAGCCTTGAATAATAGCAATACCAATTTCAAAAATAAAATAGCCGATTTGAATTAATAGAACAATTGATGTTGTAATAATTGAAGTATTAATTAAAGAAAATGATAAAAAATCACCAATTAAAGTGAGAATAATATGACCAGCTCTAATATTAGCTGCAATCCGGATTGCTAAAGTTAACGGTTGTACACTAATACTTATAATTTCAATTAAAGGTAAAAAGGGAATTAAAAAAGATGGGGTACCTGAAGGTAATAAAGAAGCAAGTGATGAATAACTGTTATTATGATAAGAAGATATAATTAAACTTAATCATAATGGTAATGATAAGGAAAAGGATAAGGCTAGATGTCTTGTTGTACTAAATATATATGGAATTAAACCTAGTAAATTAAAATTAATAATTATTAAAAATAATGATGAAATAATAAGTGAAAATCCTCCTAAATTGTTACTAAATGAGCGGATAATTTGAATATTAATAATTTGTTTAGGAATTATTAATGAAGAGTTAAATAGTGATGGAGAAATTCAAAATGAAGAGTTAATAAAAAATAGTGATCAAATAGATAAAATTCATGTTAAGCAATGAAGATATAATGTTGTTGAGTTATGATCATCAAATGAGGAGAAGATGTCTACTATCATTTTTATCAATTATATTTTAGTTTTTTTTTAACAGGTTTTTGATTTATTAAAATATATTTATTTTTATTATTTCACCATATAATAGATGAATTTAAAAATAGAAGAAATCAGAATAGTAAAAAGAGTATAATTCAATTTAAAGGGGAAAGCTGTGGCATATAAAAAGTACTACATAAAATAGTAATTTAAACTTGACAAATTTATGTTATTTATTAACTAACTTTTTATGTATTTATATTAAATAGTCATTTATTGAAGGTATTTATATTAACAATTTCAACTGTAATTGGTATAAATGAGTGATTTGCACCACAGATTTCTGAACATTGTCCATAATATAGTCCGGGGCGGTTAGAATATAGGTTTAGTTGATTTAGTCGTCCTGGAATAGCATCAACTTTTACACCTAATGAAGGAATTGTTCAGGAGTGAATAACATCGGCTGATGAAATAATTATTCGTGTATTTGTTTTTATTGGAATAATAAGGTGGTGATCTGTTTCTAATAATCGAAATGATCCTTGGGTTAATTCATTTGAAGGGATTATATAAGAATCAAATTCAATATTTATGAAATCTGAATATTCATAACTTCAGTATCATTGATGTCCTAATGCTTTAATTGTTAATAAAGGGTTAACAGATTCATCTAGTAAATATAATAATTTGAGAGATGGTAAGGCAAGGAATAACAAAATAATTCTAGGAATGATTGTTCAAATGGTTTCAATTTTTTGACTTTCTGTAATAATTATTGATGAAAACTTATTTATTATTAATAGAATTGTGATGTATATTACTAATGTTAAGATAATAGTTAAAATAAATATGGAATGATCATGAAAAAAAATAAGTTGTTCTATAAGTGGTGAATTTGCATCTTGAAATCCTAATTGTCCTCATTGGGTCATATATTAAATAAATAGGGCTCCTGTTTCTATTTGGTTGTGAAAATCTACTGGTAATCGATTATCTCATTCTAAAGATGTATTTAAATGGTTTGATCAAATAACTGTTCGTTGTGAAATTAAACTTTCTCAAACAATAAATATAAAAAATATAATAGATGTTAATGATAAAAGAGATCCTATAGATGAAAGTATATTTCATTTAGTATAGGAGTCAGGATAATCTGAGTATCGTCGTGGTATACCAGCTAATCCTAAAAAGTGTTGTGGAAAAAAAGTAATATTTACTCCAATAAATATTATATAAAAGTGAGATTTAGTATATTGTTGATTTAATGATAAACCTGTAATTATAGGATATCAGTGGGTAAAACCGGCAAATAAAGCAAAAACTGCTCCTATTGATAGGACATAGTGGAAATGTGCTACTACATAATATGTATCATGTAATATAATATCTAAAGATGAATTAGATAATACAATTCCTGTTAATCCTCCTGTGGTGAATAAAAAAATAAATCCTAAAGATCATAATATAGGAGGGGTATATTTAATAGGGGATCCATAAATTGTGGCTAATCATCTAAAAACTTTAATTCCTGTTGGGATGGCAATAATTATTGTTGCGGCTGTAAAATATGCTCGTGTATCAACATCTATTCCAACTGTAAATATATGATGGGCTCATACAATAAATCCTAATAACCCAATAGATAATATAGCATAAATTATTCCTAATCTACCAAATGTTTCTTTTTTTATAGAATAATGGGAAACAATATGGGAAATTATACCAAATCCTGGTAAAATTAAAATATATACTTCTGGATGACCAAAAAATCAAAATAAATGTTGATATAGGATAGGGTCACCTCCTCCTCTTGGGTCAAAAAAAGTTGTGTTGAAATTTCGATCAGTTAAAAGTATAGTGATTGCACCAGCAAGTACTGGTAGTGAAAGAAGTAATAAAACAGCTGTAATAAAGACAGATCATACAAATAAAGGGAGTCGTTCTATTAATATTCCTTCTCAACGTATATTAATAATAGTAGTAATAAAATTAATAGCTCCTAAAATAGATGAAATTCCTGCTAAATGTAAGGAGAAAATAGCTAAATCGACGGAGGGTCCTATATGAGCTAAATTACTTGATAGAGGTGGATAGACAGTTCATCCAGTACCAGCTCCTCTTTCTACCGCAGCTGAGGAAAGTAATAAAGTAAGAGAGGGAGGTAATAATCAGAATCTTATATTATTTATACGAGGAAAAGCTATATCTGGAGCACCTAATATTAAGGGGACTAATCAGTTACCAAATCCTCCAATTATAACAGGTATAACCAAAAAAAAAATTATTACAAATGCATGGGCTGTAACAATTACATTATATAATTGATCATCATTTAATAAAGATCCTGGTTGACCTAATTCTGTTCGAATTATTAAGCTTAAAGATGTACCTAGGAGGCCTGATCAAATTCCGAAGATAAAGTATAATGTACCAATGTCTTTATGATTTGTTGAAAATATTCATCGCATATAATATTATAGGAGTAAAAATAAATGTACCTAAAAGATTAAAACATAAAATTGATTTTATATTAATTTTTATATTATTTGTTTTAAGAATATAAAATGATTTAATGGTTATAATTATTGTTAAATTTAAATAAAAGTATAATCTAATTAATGTACCAATAAATAGTATTATAGGTAATAAAATTATATTTATTTTTAATAACAAATTTAAAGTTATTAATTTTGATAAAAATCCTAATATAGGGGGAATTCCTGCTAAAGATAAAATTAATGATATAACGAAAATATTTTCTTTATTTATATTATAATTTAATTGTGTTAATGAATAAGTAAATAATGTTGATTTTATTGAAAATCATATAAATAAAGGGATAATGATGGTTGTATAAATTAATAAATATATAAATATTAGAAAGTTATTGATATGACAAATTGGTAATATTCATCCTAAATGTGAAATAGATGAATAAACTATAATCAATTGTAAATTTGATTGATTGATAGCTTGAATTCTTCCTATAATAGAGCTAAGAAGAGCTGTTAAAATTATAATTAGATAATTATTATTGATGAAAGATAATATAAATAAGGGTGCTAATTTTTGTCAAGTTAGAATCAATAATAATATTAATCATCTTATATTTTTACATATAGAAGGTAATCATAAATGAAAAGGGGCACCTCCTAATTTAATTAAAAGTGAAATTATTATAATGGAGGAAAATATTGATTTATTAAATATAGAGAATATGGAAATTGATGTTGTATATCTATAGATTGATGTTATAATGAATAGTGATGATCTTATTGATTGAATAATAAAATATTTTATAGAGGCTTCAATCTCTAAATTTTTTGATTTAATATTTATTAGTGGTAAAATTCCTATTAAATTTAATTCTAATCCTATTCATATTATTAATCAATGAGAAGATGATAATGATATAATTGTACCTATAATTATTATAATAATAAATATAAAATTAGCAGGAAAAAATTTGTTGTTCATAAAGAGTAGAACAATTATGAATTGCTCATAGTAAAGTTAGCAGCTTTATTATATAATATTATTACTCTTATATTCAGTTTAATGATCCTTGATTTCATTCGTGTAATAATCCTATAATTAAAATGATTAAGAAAATTATTGTGGAAGATAAATAAATAATTGAAGGTGAGTATAAAAGATTAATAATTAAAGGTATTAATAAGATAATTTCTACATCGAAAATTAAAAAAATAACGGCTAGTAAAAAGAATCGTATAGAAAATGGAGATCGTGTATATCAGGAGGGATCAAATCCACATTCAAACGGAGAGTTTTTTTCACGATTTTTATTAGTTTTAAATTGAATTATAGAACTAATTATAAGGAGAATAATATTTAAAAAAATAAGAAAAATAGAGAATAGGAAGAAAGTATACATAAGTATAGAAGATATAATTCTTATAATTTATAACATCAATATAATCCGTTCATTCCGGCGCTATACTCAGTGAAGAAAATAATTTCAATTTTTTAATTAACAGTTAAATGCCTCTAAATTTGGCTTTTCACTGAGACAAGGGTATAAATATACCTAATTATGGGTCGAAACCATATATGAATTTTCATTTCTTGATTGGTATTAAATAAAATAATTATTACTTTTTAATTGCAAATTAAATTTTCTTTATAAAATATAATACCATTAAGGATTAGTTTAATCATTTTCTAGATTAAAAGTCTAGTGCTTAGTATTTCGGCCACTTAATATTAGTTTATGATCCTCATCAATATACAAAAGTATATAAAAATAATCATACTACGTCTACAAAATGTCAATATCAAGCGGCAGCTTCAAATCCAAAATGGTGTGAAGAAGAGAAATGATTTATTATAATTCGTATTAAACATATAAGAAGAAATGTTGATCCAATAATTACATGTAGTCCGTGAAATCCTGTTGCTACAAAGAATGTTGATCCATAAATTCTGTCAGAAATAGAAAAGGATGTTTCTATATATTCTATTATTTGGAGAATTGTAAAATAAAATCCTAATATAATGGTAATAATTATAGATTGTATTGTAGATTTTAAATTATTATTTATTAATGAGTGATGTGCTCAAGTTACTGATACTCCGGAGGCTAATAAGATTGCTGTATTAAGTAGAGGAATTTGAAAAGGGTTTAGAGGGAAAATGTAAATTGGAGGTCAACATGATCCAATATCTATATTAGGTGCTAAACTTCTGTGAAAATATGCTCAAAAAAAAGCAAAGAAAAAACAAATTTCTGAAATAATAAATAATATTATTCCTCATCGTAGCCCATTATAAACTTTAGATGTATGAAATCCTTGAAATGTTCTTTCTCGGATAATGTCACGTCATCATTGGATTATAGTTAGAATTATTAATATAAATCCAATATAGATTAATGTATTTTCGTAATTATGAAATCATGAAGATAATCCTGTTGTTATAAATAATGCTCTTATTGATCCTGTTAGTGGTCAGGGTCTAAATTCAACTAAGTGAAAAGGATTTCGAGTCAT